TTCGTTAAAAAACCCTAGATGGAAAAAGACAACTATGGTATATGATGATGCGTATAATAGTGAGGTAGTATGGGACAAAAAATAAATCCACTTGGTTTCCGACTTGGTACAACCCAAAGCCATCATTCCCTTTGGTTTGCACAACCAAAAAATTATTCTGAGGGTCTACAAGAAGATCAAAAAATAAGAGATTTTATCAAAAATTATGTTCAAAAGAATATGAGAATATCCTCCGGTGCCGAGGGAATTGCCCGCATAGAGATTCAAAAAAGAATTGATTTGATCCAGGTCATAATCTTTATGGGGTTCCCGAAGTTATTAATCGAAAGTAGACCGCGAGGAATCGAAGAATTACAGATGAATCTACAAAACGAATTTCATTATGTGAACCGAAAACTTAACATTGCTATCACAAGAATTGCAAAACCTTATGGAAATCCTAATATTCTTGCAGAATTTATAGCCGGACAATTAAAGAATAGAGTTTCATTTCGAAAAGCAATGAAAAAGGCTATTGAATTGACTGAACAAGCAGATACAAAAGGAATTCAAGTACAAATTGCAGGGCGTATCGACGGAAAAGAAATTGCACGTGTCGAATGGATCAGAGAAGGTCGGGTTCCCCTACAAACCATTCGCGCTAAAATTGATTATTGTTCCTATACAGTTCGGACTATCTATGGGGTATTAGGCATCAAAATTTGGATTTTTATAGACAAGGGAGAGGAATAACAAAACTTTCATTGTTTTTCCGTCGATAGAACACAAAGGGGGAAACTCATTCATTCTTTTTCTGGCCAATCAAACAAATTCCGAATTCTTTAATTCTTTTAATTCTATAGGGTTGAATAAAAATTAGATTGACCTTTTGTTTTGATATAATTGCTATGCTTAGTGTGTGACTCGTTGGTTTTAGGGGGTTGGGATTAAAAAAAGACCGGCCCAGTAGTATGAAAACCAACCCATCGCTTCATATTATCTGGATCTAAAGAACCTGTCAAGATATGCCAAATCGGTCATATCTTTGTAGCAACTGAAATTTTTTTACAATTAAACTTTAATGAATTCTAAGTTTAAAACAAAATACAGAACAAGAGTGTGGATAAATGGAAGGGTGAGAGAAAGAAAGAAAAAAATCTCAATGATATAAAATTCCAATATGTAAGGTCTATGAGTCCTCTCATAAAAGACAGTGTAATAAAGCATCAATACTAATTGATTCATCCATAATGAAATATTAAATGAATCCTTCTTATAGATTATAGAAGAAAAAACTCAAGAGCTTCGAGCCAATAAAGACTAAGAAGATTGACTCAAGGATAAATTGGATTAGAAGCTTCGTTGTAGAATTCTGACCTAACCATTTAGTACGAAGTGGTGGGGACGAAGGAACCTGTGAATGCAAAAGATTTTATTGAACAAATGAATCTTAATGATTCACTCGTTGGGATGGCGAAATGAACCGGAAATCAATTCATCTATTCGGAGAAATGACGAACAAGTGCTAGGACTGAAATAGAGATTGCAAGAGTCAATATTCGCCCGCGATCATTTTTTTTTTAATTTGAATTGGTAAACCTGGATAAAAGACCAAAGAAACTAAAGATTTAATAGGACGTTCCAAAAAAAAAAAAAAAAACGATTTTTTATCCAATTTTTTCTAAAAATGTTCTAATATCTATGCAAATTAATTGCAATTCCATTTTGAATCCTTTTATTCGCGAGGAGCTGGATGAGAAGAAACTCTCACGTCCAGTTCTGTAGTAGAGATGGACTTCCGAAACAACCATCAATTATAACCCCAAAAGAACTAGATTCCGTAAACAACATAGAGGACGAATGAAGGGAATATCTTATCGAGGTAATCATATTTGTTTCGGTAAATATGCTCTTCAGGCGCTTGAGCCTGCTTGGATCACATCTAGACAAATCGAAGCGGGTCGACGAGCAATGACACGAAATGCACGTCGTGGTGGAAAAATATGGGTCCGTATATTTCCAGACAAACCAGTTACAATAAGACCCGCCGAAACACGTATGGGTTCGGGGAAAGGATCCCCTGAATATTGGGTAGCTGTTGTTAAACCGGGGCGAATACTATATGAAATGGGCGGAGTAACTGAAAATATAGCTAGAAGGGCTATTTTAATAGCAGCATCCAAAATGCCTATACGAACTCAATTTATTATTTCGGGATAAAAATGTAGAACCAATACAAATGAGTCTTGGGAATGAAAGAAAACCGCAGGTTTCTTTTTTTTGACAAACAATATTTCTTTTATTTTCTTCATCCTTTGCATTGGAAGAATAGACTCAAAACTTCATATGATTCAACCTCAGACCCATTTAAATGTAGCGGATAACAGCGGGGCTCGAAAATTGATGTGTATTCGAATCCTAGGAGCTAGCAATCGCCGATATGCTCATATTGGTGACGTTATTGTTGCTGTGATCAAAGAAGCAGTACCAAACATGCCCCTAGAAAAATCAGAAGTAGTAAGAGCTGTAATTGTTCGTACCTGTAAAGAACTTAAACGTGACAGCGGTATGATAATACGATATGATGACAATGCTGCAGTTGTGATTGATCAAGAAGGAAATCCAAAAGGAACTCGCATTTTTGGTGCAATCCCCCGCGAATTGAGACAATTCAATTTTACTAAAATAGTTTCATTAGCTCCCGAGGTATTATAAAATAAAATGGGAGCCTGATATCTTTGGGATCTTTGAAAAGAAATAGATTAAGAACTAGATTAATTCGTAGATTATGTCTCACGCATATACCTTGAAAAATTCATATTCATAAACCAATAAAAAAACATGTTAATTAGATCCAATTTTGAGGCACCAAAAATTTTACTTCATCATGGGTAGAGACACTATTGCTGAGATAATAACCTCTATACGAAATGCGGATATGGATAGAAAAAGAGTTGTTCGCATAGCATCTACTAATATTACCGAAAATATTGTTAAAATACTTTTCCGAGAAGGTTTTATCGAAAACGTCAGAAAACATCGAGAAAAAAACCAAAATTTTTTGGTTTTAACCCTGCGACATAATAGAAGGAATAGGAAAAGACCCCATACCTGTAGAAATTTTTTAAATTTAAAACGGATCAGCCGACCCGGTCTACGAATCTATTCTAACTCTCAACGAATTCCTAGAATTTTAGGTGGAATGGGGATTGTAATTCTTTCTACTTCTCGAGGTATAATGACAGACCGGGAGGCTCGACTAGAAAGAATCGGCGGAGAAATTTTATGTTATATATGGTAATCCTTTTAATATCCAAATGGGATCCGAAACCTCTTCCTATTTGTAAAAAAAAAAGAAAGGGGTGAGTTGTCTAATATCGTTTCTCCTACATTAGTTGATACTTCAAGGGGGCTTTACCTGAAATGAAAGAACAAAAATGGATTCATGAGGGTTTAATTACCGAATCGCTTCCCAATGGCATGTTCCGGGTTCGGTTAGATAATGAAGATCTGATTATAGGTTATGTTTCAGGAAAGATCCGACGTAGTTTTATACGGATACTGCCAGGAGATAAAGTCAAAATTGAAGTAAGTCGTTATGATTCAACTAGAGGACGTATAATTTATCGACTCCGAAACAAGGATTCGAAAGATTAGGTGGTTTTTATTCAATACGATTCGAGATGAAAAATTGCAAGAAACTTATTTTCTACCAAGAAGTAGATTCAGAATTAAGATAAGGAATGAAAAATATGAAAATAAGAGCTTCCGTCCGTAAAATTTGTGAAAAATGTCGACTAATCCGCAGACGGGGGCGCATTAGAGTAATTTGCTCTAACCCGAGACATAAACAAAGACAAGGATAATCAGACTCACCAAAGGAATAAACGTACAAATAAAGAATCTGTTTTGACATCAAATGGATATATTCCATATATTTCTGACTCATATTTATGAGATGCTACAATATGGCAAAAGCTATACCGAAAATTGGTTCACGTAAAAATGTACGTATTGGTTCACGTAAAAGTGCACGTAGAATACCAAAGGGAGTTATTCATGTTCAAGCAAGTTTCAATAATACTATTGTCACCGTTACAGATGTACGGGGTCGGGTCGTTTCCTGGTCCTCGTCCGGTACTTGTGGATTCAAGGGTACGAGAAGGGGGACGCCCTTTGCCGCTCAAACCGCAGCGGCAAATGCTATTCGTACAGTAGTAGATCAAGGTATGCAACGAGCCGAAGTCATGATAAAAGGTCCCGGTCTCGGAAGAGACGCCGCATTACGAGCTATTCGTAGAAGTGGTATACTATTAACTTTTGTGCGGGATGTAACCCCCATGCCACATAATGGCTGTAGACCCCCCAAAAAAAGACGTGTGTAGAAATGAAGAGTGAAGAAATTTCAAGAGAAACAAGAGAAATAAATAATTCAATCAAATAAAATATTATTACTATGGTTCGAGAGAAAGTAACAGTATCTACTCGGACGCTGCAGTGGAAGTGTGTTGAATCAAGAACAGACAGTAAACGTCTTTATTACGGGCGCTTTATTCTGTCTCCACTTATGAAAGGACAGGCCGACACAATAGGCATTGCGATGAGAAGAGCTTTGCTTGGAGAAATAGAAGGAACATGTATCACACGCGTAAAATCTGAGAATGTACCGCATGAATATTCGACTATAACGGGTATTCAAGAATCGGTCCACGAAATTATAATGAATTTGAAAGAAATTGTATTGAGAAGTAATCTATATGGAACTTGTGGCGCGTCGATTTGCGCCATGGGCCCTGGATATGTAACTGCTCAAAATATGATCTTACCGCCTTATGTGGAAATCGTCGACAATACACAACATATAGCTAGCTTAGCAGAACCCATTAATTTGTGTATTGGATTAGAAATCGAGAGAAATCGGGGATATCTTATCAAAATGCCACATACCTTTCAAGATGGAAGTTATCCTATAGATGCTGTATTCATGCCTGTTCGAAACGTGAATCATAGTATTCATTCCT